CTAATTTTTCCTAAACTTTCTATTGTGAATTGTGATAAATCAACCCACTCTTACCGCATATATTGACAATCGGGAAGAGCGGATTCCTCCCTTTTTTTCTTGTTCAGAGATAAACAGGTGCTTTTCTGAAATGAAATAGATATGCCCTTTCTCTATGTTCAAGCATTTTTTTTTTAAGCTCCTTTTCCAAACCAAACCCGAAAAAGGTTCGTTCCCATAGACTTCCTTGAATTATGGGCCAGTGGTTTAATCACTTACTTCTTTCTAATGCCAAAAAAATGACTAGGTTTTATATATGCTCATACTGCTTTGAATTTCAGTGATTCGGATTTTATTCTCTCGATGTATAGCAGGATTCAAAATTCCTATTTGAATGAAAAAAACTACAAGAAAGCCAGGAATTCGAACCGTAAGAATAAGATCCAATTTGTCTTTTGTTTTTCTTTTTTAATCTTGATTGGCATCAATCAATCTTCAAATAAAATAGATGAAACAAAGAACTAGAATGAGGTGCTATTAAGATTCGATCTACCTAGTTCATATCACATATATGAAATAGGAAGATCCATATTTTCGATTGATCCATAAGAATCCTACTTTATATACTTCACCAAGACTCAAAAAAGTAAATAGTATAGGAGTATGGTAGAAAGAAATGAATTCACTTTTCTTTCTACCATACTATCAGATCTCATAGAATACTGCGGATTGTAGTCTGCTCATCTTAATTTTCATTAAGAACTAAGAAGTCAAGTATCATTCAAATTAATTATTTTGACTTACTGTTTTTACATATATAATAAGTAAAAAGGCAGTAGGAACTAAAATGAACAGTGTAGTAGCAATAAATGCAAGAATATTTACTTCCATAATACCATCGTTTCTTTTTTTTTACTGCGCAATAACTCGGGATTTAATCCCATAGAGATGAGGAATCAATCTTTCACCGGTAAATTCAATCAGATAAATTACATTGCGATGATATTGAATCAGATCAATATCATGAATAAGAATATCTGATGTATCAAATGGATTAATCGTCAAGAATTTAATAGTATAACATAGGAGGGTCCTTTATCCATACCGAATCCAAAATGAAATTTTTAAATTCATGATTCTATTAAGAATTTATTTCTTATCCTTATTTTGATTCTTAACTTTATATACCATAAAATAAGCCATATTCTTTATTCTTTGTAGAATCATCTGATCAAGTATTATTTGTCCATTTAGACAGCCTATTGGTTACCAACCCATCGAAATCGAAATGAAAAAAGGACGGAGTTAAGTTCGAAATTCCTTTTTTAATGTTACTAATCAAGTTTTCTTGGAAACCAAATAAAGTGTACGAAAACTGAACCTTAGTCTAAAAGATCTAATATCCCATAAAATTCACTCTTTTTTGTTGTTTCTTTGGACCCGAAGGAGAAAATCTTTCTTGGTAGTTATTAAAATTCCACATAATTGGAACCAAAAAAGGGGATAGGTTTAACCTGAATGGGTTCTATCAGGTTAATTATGTTTAATTCATTTTAGAATGTTATTCTCAAAAATGCCCCAGGAAAAATAAAGATTATAGTATTGTTATACATTATATTATAAGGATCAGGAACAATAAAAAAATGAAGTTAGAGTATATTTTTGGAAATTATGATACAGGCTGCCCCCCAATAATTATACTAATTCACATGGGTCTCTCCTCCATTTATTGAAATCTAACGGACTTCTCTTGTGGGTTTCCCCTACCCTTTGCCTCCGAAAGAGGGATAAGATGGATTGATTATTTATTGTATACGTCGGGACTGACGGGGCTCGAACCCGCAGCTTCCGCCTTGACAGGGCGGTGCTCTTACCAATTGAACTACAATCCCCATAAAAAGTATATAACTCTTATTTATTCTTGTTATTTCATTCAAAGCATATCTATTTTGCATTATCACCCCGGTGTAACAGAGATACATGAATATATTGATAGGACCCTCAATGCTTAGTGAAAACAACATGGATTACTAGTAGTCCATGTTGTTATTCTCAAATCGATTGATACTACATTTTAAAACAAAAAATCCAACCTTGTTATTTTCTACCTGCGTGTCGGTTCTTTCTGGAAAACAAATGGGTCATATCCATTCATGGTGGATCAGCGCATTTTTGGGCCGAGCTGGATTTGAACCAGCGTAGACATATTGCCAACGAATTTACAGTCCGTCCCCATTAACCGCTCGGGCATCGACCCAGGAAAAATCACTTCTAAGGTTATTTAGAATCCATGATCAACTTCCTTTCATAGTACCCTACCCCCAGGGGAAGTCGAATCCCCGCTGCCTCCGTGAAAGGGAGATGTCCTGAACCACTAGACGATGGGGGCATGTTTTCCTGACCGCCGCAGACTCTACTATGCTCATAGTATGATTAGTTTTTCAAAATTGTCAATATAAAAGTAATTAGGGCCTTTTTGAAACTGCAACAATTCATGACATTGATATCAATAAACCTTTTC